AGTCAACAAGGAAAAATATTATCTAGACGAGTGAATAGATTGACCTTGAAACAACAACGATTAATTACTATTGCTATAAAACAAGCTCGTATTTTATCTTCCTTACCTTTTCTTAATAATGAAAAACTATTTAAAATGAAAAAAAGAACCAAGTCGACCGCTAGAACTAAGGGTAAGGGTAAGGGTAAGGGTAAGGGTAAGGGTCTTAGAGCCGGAAAGAAAAAAAAATAGGCTTACTTTTTTCTTCAATTGAATCAAAATTTCAATCAGAATTCAAACCCATTTTGTTCCAAAAATCCGAGAATCCAGATTTGATTATCGTGTCGTAAAAATAAGAAAAAATCGGGGAAAACCAAAAAATCCCTTTTTTTTTGAAGGTTTTCATTTATTTTGACTACTTTATCATATTTTAGAATATGAGTTTCTACTTTAGCTTCCCCGGGTTCATTCTCCGGGGAACTTTATTTAAATTATTCCGTTGTAGTTCGTACAATCTACTTCTTTTATGATTTCGTTGGAAATCATATATTCTTCTTAGAAATTAGATAAAAACAATTCTGATGAAAGGTAGCTACTTGCGAAAGCGTTTTACGATTAAGAAACGCCCCCCTCTTGTACAGATCGTGTATAAATCTACTATAACTATTAGATACCCACATTTTGCGAATTAACGCGTTTATACGCGTTATCCACAAACAACGAAAATTTCTCTTTTGCCTACCTCTATCCCGATGAGCCGAATACAAAGCTTTTATTTGATATTGAAGACTAGTTCCAGTAAGAGCCCGAGCCCATCCTACTGCAAATGAACGCATTTTTGTTCTACGTCTCCGAGCTATATATCCCCGGCAAGTTCTGGTCATTGAATAAATGAAACTTTGAGGAATAACTAATGGATTTCCTTTCGTTTGGTTATTCTTTTACCCCTCCTTAGTCTATTAATAACAAAACGGATTTTTCCAATGTATAAAATCAAAATTCCAATGGCGTTGGCTACTCTAACCTTCCCGACCACAATTCTTTCCTTTTTTCAAAGTACAGGTAAAATGCCTAGAAAAAAGGAAATTGTATTCGACTAGGTATCAAAAACATACTAAATATAAAAGTAGTCAATGGATAAATAAATTGTGGGTTCCATCGTTTCTATGGTGACTTCTTAAACGGTGAGGTCTTCTCTATACACCGGAGCCTCTTACTTCATTTTTCTTGGTAACTTGTACAGTTACCGCTCTTCGGCTCTACCAATGAATTATCCAGTAATAGGTCTTTCACAACGAGATCTACCTATACAGTAACGGTATTTAATTATGAAGGTTAGCTGGGTAGCTGACCCTGTTAGTCCGTTCTTGCAAGAGAGGGAGTCTAATCTTTCTGTTTTTTTTAACATAGGATTTTCCCCGCTTAATGGATAACCATTTAATACCAATGGGGAGTTGTTTCTCATCTTAAATTGAGGTGATTGGATTGGCACCAATGGAAACCATAAATTTCCTACCCACTAGAGGAATATGCTAGATTTTATCATTTTTCTATAGTGAATGGGCTTATTCCATTTTATCATTTTTCTATAGTGAATGGGCTTATTCCATTTTATCCTATTTAGTGGTACTGATCATTGAGAATGGAAAAATGGTTTTCTTTCTTTTTTATCCCATCCCATGATCTAAACGAGTCGCACATACACCCTAATACAGCTTCCTCGACGCTGAGGGCATCCCCTAAGAGCGGGAGATTTCCTGACATTTCTAATTGGCTGTCTTGTATTTCTAATAAGTTGTTTAATCGTTGGCATGTTGAATCGTATACATAATAGGATGGTTTAGATCGATCTTAACCGGATGATTATGTCATCATTTTAACGTCAAAGTAGTTGACACACGACTAGAAAATGAAGGAAATTATCAACGGCAAAGAGTCCCTTTAAATGGTAAAACGATATCGTTTATAAAGGATTTCGATTGTATTTCAAAAACGATAGTTTTCGCCGAAGTATTTCTGATTAAAAAGGTGTAGTTTTATGCGGATCTCTTCTAGATCTTCTTTCCCCAAACCTGTGATTTGCAGAAGGTTGTCGGGATTTCCGATTGCTATTATAAGATCTTGTAAGGTATATATATTTTCTCTACTGAGGCAAGTATATATTCGAGGAGCCAGTTCTAAGTCCGCAATGCTCAATGCCAGATAGTCAAAGTCAAGTTTTTTCATACTCCAAATTAAATTTTTTTTCCTTTTTTTACATAATATGATGGTTTAGATCTATCTTAACCGTATGATTATGTCATCATTTTAACATCAAAATAGTTGACACACGACTAGAAAATGAAGGAAATTATCAACGGCAAAGAGTCCCCTAAAATGGTAAAACGGGATCATTTATAAACAATTTCGATAACAAACCAAGAAAGAGAACATCGAGAACTCTCTAAGAGAGAGCAGGAAAAAAGACACACTTTTGCCGCGTTGGTACGTAACTGTAAAAGCGGTTCTTCCATTTTATTTATTCAATTATTCAACCCTATAGTATAGAATTAAGAGCTTTTTTTTTTTGATTGAAGAGAATTCTTTTTATTTTGACATTTTATATTATTCCATATTCGAATCTGCTTGACTACCAGAAAAAACGGATTCAGTATTTGATCTTTTCACTGATATAAAACCATAAAAAAAATAAGAAACAATATATAGTCGATTTTTTTGCACTTAACCCCTTTCGTGGATTCCATTCTTCAAAAAATAATTCGCAGAGAAGAAAGGTATTTTACCTATTTTTTAGTCGAATTTGTAAAATACGATTGTGAGGTATAGAAGAGGGGTTGTATTTATTAAACATGTGTAGATATAGCTATCGATATAGATCCTTCTTCCTACTTATTGTCGTTCTATTCGGGGCAGTGGGGGTCGTGCTCTATCCAAATTTCTATTTTTTATTCAATGTCAATTTATTTAATGAAAAATAGAAGCATGATAATTGCTGGAGAATTCTATATAGACAACATATAGAAAAAAATACCCCATGTAGATATCTTTGTAACAATTTCTATTTTCGGGTTTACATATACTTATGTTTACATATACTCATAATTGCTGTTATAATTGCAATTTCGAAGGACTTTTTATTTTATTGAAAAGAATCCATATTGATGAGTTCGATATCAATTTGTATTTTCTTATGTTAGTAGGAAAACTAAAATGGAGATTCAAATCCAAGAATCGCTGCTGAATTAACAGTCAGCAGTCAATAGTTAATGGTTCAAATTTTTCGTGAATTTAGGTTTTTGTGACTTAAAATCCACATTTTTTTCATATAGAAAAGGGAGGAGAAGTTTTTAGGCATTGTGTGTTTTGAGATACTATACAATCAATCGAAGGAGTGAATCAAATCCAATCAAAAAAAAGAAGGATTTCCGTTAGCAAAGGGATTAAGTAAAACTGGATACAAAATGCAAGTACAATAAAAAAAGAAGTTCACTACTTTAACCCAAAAGGGGAAAGATTTCATCTATTTTATATCCTTTTGGCGACATGGCCGAGTGGTAAGGCGGGGGACTGCAAATCCTTTTTCCTCAGTTCAAATCTGAGTGTCGCCTAATCAACAAAAGACTCGAAATCTCCTATTTTGTTCTGCTAATATAACTAGCCCAATTATTCCCCAGCAGAAGCAGAGAAAAAGGACTGTTGATACTTGTTTGATTCTAAGCATCAGGTTTGATGGGGGTTTTTAAAAGGATTGTAAATCCACGAATCCTAGATGCAAGGAAAGATTCTAGGGAGAGAAGGGCTGCAATTTATATACAGACTCAGCACAGTCTCTGAATGCTTAGGCATCCAAGCAATATTTGATTGGATGGATAATTGATTGTTTTTAAGTACAAAAATAAATTCTTTTCAACAAACCCCCAGTCAAGAAAAGAACATAATCAACTTCCGCCCGACTCTTTCATATAAACAATTGGGAGATCGATCAAATGGGAAATAGAGGTATGGAATAGATAGTGATCTATCTTTTTATGCTTTTTCTTTATATAAATTATTATAAAGGTCGACAAAAAAAAAAAAGAATAGGAATAAATTAGTCTATTCCTACATCTTCGATTAGTAACATTCCTTTGAAATGTCACCCTCTATTTTGATTGTTATGTTTAATCTTTCCCGATTCGAAATCATATAGGAACAGGAGGTTATTGCTCCCTTATTTCATTATTTACTTCATTATTACTTTCTCTTTCATTTTCACGATTATTTGTATCATCCAATATATATTTTATTAGCTATATTATTTTATAATAACACAAAGATTTTTTATAAATGGGTTTATTGGATTGGTTCATCAAGAGTGTTGGGTCCAAATTCCTTTTTGACTCTGACCCATCAATTCTACTATTATTAGTGAGTAATAATGTAAAAATTATTTAATACTGATCGAAATAGGGTATATAATTCACATGGATATAGTAAGTCTCGCTTGGGCTGCTTTAATGGTAGTCTTTACATTTTCTCTTTCACTCGTAGTATGGGGAAGAAGTGGACTCTAGAAGTACTACTAATTTAATTGAGTTGATGACAAAAACTGTATCAATTGTTTTTTAGATCGTTCTGCAAAGCATTTTTAACGATTTAAAACCAAATCAAAATAGCGTCATTTTGAAATTTCATTGGATTCTAGTGTAATTGATGTATTATATGAATAATACTTTTTCAATCAAAGAGATATTTCAATGATTCCCATGTTTGTATTTTGAAAGGGGATAGAGATGATAGGAAATTTATTCCAACCAAATTCTTCCTAAATTTTCTATTTCAACGAATGGGCTCTTCCCAGAAGTATAAATGTACAATGAGGAAGACCGGACCCCTTTTTATTTCTTTCCCTCCTTACTGTTCAAAGAAGAAGTTGTTCTGTTAAGTGTATACACACTTTCTATGAGAAACGATATAGAAATAGTGGTTGTTTAACGAGATAGTATAATAAGACCTTGCCTTGGGAGAGTCGCATATTATACATTTCTCACTTGTTTTATTATTTTAAAAATTTGATTTAGGCTTTATCGACTCATTTCATCTCATGGTTCAAGCGTTAAAACTCTGTTAAAAATGGATAAGATTTACTATTCTTTTTCGAAATTATTCGAAGAAGCTCCCGTAGAAGCCCTGTCAATGGCTCAATCAATTACTTCAAGGAAATGCTAAACGAAAAAACCACTTTCTTCTTATTATTAAGAAACTTTCCTTGATTGATTATTTCAATAGATACGGAGATTCATGTTGGAAATAATAATAAATCGAAGAATTGGAGAGTGATCCATATTAAACTTTTATTATTGAGTATACATTCTAAAAATACCATAATAGAGAGTATGGTAGAAAGAACGATTCATATATTTCTTTCTACCATACTATCAGATCGCATTGAATACTGCCGATTCGAGTCCGCTCATTTCATTTAAGACACGAAATTGGAATTCTTTTCATTTTCTTTCTTCAATCATTGATAAGAACTCAAAAGTAGCGTTTCATTCAAATTTTTTTAATGAATAGGAATTTTTAATCATTTTGACTGACTGTTTTTACGTAAATGATAAGTAGAAAAGCTGTAGGAATTAGAATGAACAGTGCAGTAGCAATAAATGCAAGAATATTTACTTCCATAATCTCAGTGTTTTTTACCTCACAATACAATAACTCGGGATTTAATCCCATAGAGATGATAAAACTTTCGCCTCTAAATTCAATGGATGAATTAACTCTCGATGATATTATTAAATTGGATCAATATCATGAACAATATCAGACCTATCAAATCAATTCATTGTCGAGAATTGAATAGTATACCATAGGAAGATCTTTTATCCAGACCTAATACAAAATAGGATTCCTGATCCAATCAAGAATTCTTTTCTTTATCATTCTGTTCCATTCTTTTTTTTTCGATAACCTACCCCACCCCTTCCTTGTATCATTATCAAATGAAGTATCTTCTGACCATCGTTCGACTTCTATTATTCACAAACCCAAATAAAAAATAGAAGTGAGTGAAAGGGAAAAAGAAAGAAGTTAAGTTCTAAACTACGTTTTTTAATGATATAATTTTCTTGGAATACAAAGAATTGTGATAAAGATGAATCTCGGTAGAAAGCATCTAATATTCCATCAATTTTTGGGTTTCGATGAAACTCGTAAAATAAATGGAAAATAGGAAGGAAAAAATTCTGCATTCCCTCACTAAGAGGGGTGAAGTCCTTGGTTGATCTTTAGCTTTCTTTTATCTTTCTTCCTTAGATTATTAGTACTAGGACAGATATATCAAAAGCTCAGTATGCAATTTGAATGAAATTTTTTTTCAAACTAAAACTAGTAATTGAGGTTACACAAAATCAGAGCCAGAAAAGAAGATAGTTGAATCTAGAAAAGAAAAGTAGTCCGGGGGGGATATTTCGATTAAATCCATTTTGAGCTGTACAATAATTCTATTTGTGTATGTGCTCCCGGGAAATATATGGTACTCTATTCCATATTCTGTTCCCTGGATCGGGAGCAATCGAAAAATCAGACCCAGTATCTCTATCTCTTGGAATACTGAATATAATGCTACCAAGAATTGTACTAATCCACGTATGTCTTTCTCCCATCAATCGGTTTCTAGTTGAAGTAATGAAAATTTTCATCTATTTGTTTGATGAGAAATGGGAAAGAAAAAAAGATCCCCTTTGGGAATGAAATCTGGCTCTGTCCTCTGTACCAGCCCTCATAGAAAAGAGGGAGTTGAATTGATGTATTGATTGATTGGATCCGTCGGGACTGACGGGGATCGAACCCGCAGCTTCCGCCTTGACAGGGCGGTGCTCTGACCAATTGAACTACAATCCCAGGGAAATAAGGGATATATCCGAAAATTAGATTCTTTTTTATTCCTCTGTATCAGGTATTTCTGAAGGGCAAGGGTTTATACCATCTCATGGTAGATTACCAAATTTTTGGGCCGAGCTGGATTTGAACCAGCGTAGACATATTGCCAACGAATTTACAGTCCGTCCCCATTAACCGCTCGGGCATCGACCCAGGAAGAATCCAGTTTAGGCTTATTGGTAATCCATGATCAACTTCCTTTCGCAGTACCCTACCCCCAGGGGAAGTCGAATCCCCGCTGCCTCCTTGAAAGAGAGATGTCCTGAACCACTAGACGATGGGGGCATACTTGTCTGACTGCCATCATACTATGATCATAGTATGAACAGTTTTTTGAAATTGTCAATATACTGTAATGGAATGGTATGATTAGGTCCAAGGCCTCTTTTCCATTTTTCATAACTACGAATGCGGTCGGTAGAAGGAATTTCCGCCATCTCGTAGAAAAAGAATATAACCAAGCAAAGGGTTTTTCATAATTTCATTTTTTGATTATGACTTGAACGATTGATTGGTCCGTGCAGATAGATGCCTTTATCTATCTGCCACATTGGAATTAACAATCAAATGTGTCTTTGTTCCAACCACCGTGCAAGC